GATCTTCTTAATGATCTAGATTCATATCACAATCTGTAAGTATAAAGTCTAAAGAAACGAGGAAAGAAAAAAAGAATCTTTTTGATCATTGAACGATTGAGAATCAATCGATTTGGCAATAACAAAAGGATTACTATGTAATCCATCTCACTCTTACTAAACCATGTATATCAATACATCACCCGCGTCCCGGTTACAACCGGGTGGGGTGATTAATGGAGATCATAAGAATATATATTCTAGACACCTTATTTCCTTGGGATTGTAGTTCAACTGGTCAGAGCACCGCCCTGTCAAGGCGGAAGCTGCGGGTTCGAGCCCCGTCAGTCCCGACAGACCCAATAAAGACTTCTCCTTTTCTATGAAAAGGGGGATGAAAGGGGTACAGGGAGCAGAATTTTATTTCCAACGCGGATCTTTATTTATTTTTCTTCCTGAAGACAGAACAAACGAAAAAAGAGTGCATTTGCCGGAATATTAGATCTTTTGTAATGGGACTCATCTTTATCACACTTCTTTGTCTTCCAAGAAAATAAGATCATTAAAAAAACGAAGTTTCGAACTTCACTCTGTCCTTCTTTCCATTTCCATTGGTTACAAATCCAAACAAAGAATCGAAGGGAAATGGAAAGAAGGTTAGATGATACTTCATCAGATGATTGTACCCCGAAGGCGGTAGTTTATCGAAATGAAAAAAAAAACGCAAAATAAAGGAATTTTTGATTGGATTAGAAAGATTCGGTATGGATAAAAGATCTTCCTATGTTATACTATTCAATTCTGGACGATGAATCGATTTGATAGCTCAGTTATTCACGATATTGAGCCGATTCAATATCATTATCATCATCGAGATTTAATTCATCCCATTGAATTTACAGGCGTAAGATTTATCATCTCTATGGGATTAAATCCCGAGTTATTGCGAAGTAAAAAAAAAAAAAAGTAAAGATGAGATTATGGAAGTAAATATTCTTGCATTTATTGCTACTGCACTGTTCATTCTAGTCCCTACTGCTTTTTTACTTATCATATATGTAAAAACAGTCAGTCAAAATAATTAATTTGAATGAAACTTGACTTCGGAGTTCTTAGTAAGGATTCCCCTTTTTCGTCTTAAATGAAATGAGCAGACTAGAATCAGCAGTATTCTATGAGATCCGATAGTATGGTAGAAAGAAATAGATAACTCTTTCTACCATACTATTTATTTTACCATACTATTTATTAGTATTATTTTATTTAATGTATAAATATTTTATTTAATGTATAAAAATGTACTCTATAAAGATAGAGGTTAAATTTAATATAGATCAATCGAAAATCAAATCAACGAAGGAAAAAGGCTATTAATAAAAGGAATCTTTTATTTTTCATTATTAGTATTAGATACATTATTAGTATTAGATAGTTAAAAAAGCTAACTCGATTTCGTAGTACCCTTAGAGTCCACTTCTTCCCCATACTACGAGTGAAAGGGAAAATGTAAAGACTACCATTAAAGCAGCCCAAGCGAGACTTACTATATCCATGTGATTTGTGTCCCCTATCTCTATGAATATGAAGGAATTATTCCATTCCATTATTGCTCACTAATAATAGTGGAATCACTGGTGCAGAGTCAAAAAAAGGGGGGGTGTTCTGGACCAACACTATCGATTAACTAAGCCAATAAACCCACATATTCTTAAATATGATTTCTAGTAGAATCGGGAAACATTAAGCCCAAGCAAAATAACAACAGGCAGTGACACCCTTCCAAGTATCGAGGGAATGTTACTAATAGAACGTCTAGGATAATCCAACCTAGTGTTTCTTTTTTTGTCCTTGCTAAAGAAAAGGAAAAAAAATATTGAGTCCAGACGGATCGCTATCTAATCTATCACATACCTCGATTTCCCATTTGATCTAATCCTTACCCTCTCCTGCTTGTGTCTTTGAAACAATCGTAAAATAGCCTATTCTTTTCTTGACTAGGGTTACCAAACAGAAATTTTTTATTTTTGCACTTTTATATAAAAAAAGCTCCAATCTAATTCAAGGCCTAGTTAGTAGACACTACATTAATAGTGGAAGGGGTATCAATACTTACCGATTCCCTTACACTACTCTAATCTTTCTTTTGGTGAATCCTTGACTCAAGGATTTACAGCCCTCTACGGATGTTTAAAATCAAAGAAGTCTCAAGGGCCACCTCCCCCTGGGGAATAACTCGTCGAGTTATATCAGTAGAAGAGAGAAGAGACTAAGGAATTTTGAGTCTTGTGTTGATCAGGCGACACCCGGATTTGAACTGGGGAAAAAGGATTTGCAGTCCCCCGCCTTACCACTCGGCCATGCCGCCAAAACGATACAAAATAGATGAAAATATTCCCCCTTTTTATATTTGTATCTTGAATCCTTTTTTTCCTTAATACCTTTTAATACCTTTCTGAATTCCAAAAAAGTTGGAACCATTAACTATTGGCTGTGAATTCATGAACGATTCTTGGATTTGAAT